CTGAAGCACTATTTCTGCATCCCCCTGACCAAACCCTCCGACATTAGGATTGCTTGTTAATGGTTGATCAAGCTTGATCGATTCCCCCTCTGAAACTAGAAGTTCTGGCCCGGGAGGTATAATATCAATCACTTGGCGTCCATCCGACGCATCGACTATGGATATTTCATATCCCCCCTTTTCTTTACGTAGTATTTTTTTTACTATACCTGTTGACGTAGCATTATAGACCGTATTGTTACTCTTGCTACCATCAGGATAGATCTGTCCCCTTCCTCGGTTTCCCCCTACATATATGGGATATTTTAAGAAATGAACGTCTTTTTTCGTAGCGGGATCGGGGGAAAGAATAGGAAAGACAATTTCACTATATTTCTTACCGGGAACAGGGCCTATCACAAGAATATTTTTTTTATTGGGACGATAACTCTGAAAAGAGAGATTTCCTATCTTTTCTTTCAACTCAGGAGAAATACGGTCGGGCGGCGCTAATTCGAATCCCTCGGGCAAAATAAGAACAGCACCCACATTCAACCCTCCCTTTTTACCATTAGCAAGAACTTGTTTCAGCTGCATATCATAAGGGATTCGAAGAACTGCTTCAAATACAGTATCAGGAAGCACTGCTTGGGGAACCTCAATATCCACGGGCTTATTAGCTAAATGGCAATTGGCACATACAATTCGTCCAGTTGCTTCCCGTGGGTTTTCATAACCCTGCTGCGCAAAAATGGGATATGCATTTGAAATGGATGTGCGAGTTATTACGTATATCATGATCGATACGGAAATCGATCGAATCATCTGTTCCTTTAACCAAGAAAAAGTATTTCTATTTTCCATGTCCAATCGCGGATCCCGGAATTTCTACAATAAATTAGATAGGTAGCTAAGCTAATCTAGTTCCCTATACACGAGTCTGTTGTCATTCTACTGCAACAGTTGTACTGGAATGATGAATACCTTGAGCAGGTAGAAATAGAAAGAATTTTGCTAAAAAGGAAAAGGCTTTCTTTCTAAAGGAAGAAATATGCTAATTTGATTAATATTAGGAAAAATATTAGGAAATCAAATGAGTGAGTTTATGCTTCACTAATCGAATGATAAATGACTACAAGTGAAGGAGATAGACGGTTTAAACAAAAAAAGACCCAAAATTTCAAACACGTGTCTAGAATAACAGGAAAACTACAAACAAAAATGGTGAAAATTAACTCGTTAGGAGCCCATCCAAAATTGTTGTAGACCCAACGAATTAGTAGTTCCCAACCGCGGGTGGAGTGAAATCCAACAAAAAAATCAGTAACTAAAAGAATAAAAAAAGCTTTTATTGAGTCATTTAAGTTATAAAAAAATTCCTGAACCCAAGAATTCAAAATGACAAGTTCTTCTTTACCCAGAAAAAAAGAACCACTTAGAATAGCCAAACAGATTATATTTGTTGAGAAATGCAAAATGCTATGGAGATGATCCTCAGTATCTATTTTGGCCAATTGTATTATTTCCTTGTGTATTCCTATAGGAGGTTTTTGTACATGTGTCTTCGGTTTCTCTTTTATCATTTCGTCCAAGAGAAAAAGTTCTTCTAATTCTATGAATCCTTCTAGAATCCTTTTCTCTTGAATATCAGTTAAGAAAGTTTCGGATTGCCTGGTATTCCACCAATTCTTAATCCAAAGTTCCAGACATTTATTAAAAGAGAAAGAGATTCCCCAGGGCAAAAGTACGATAAATACAAGATATAGGAAAGAAGGCAATGCTTTCTTTTTTTTCATTTTTTATCTGTAAATTGAGTTGTATATGATATTTCTTTTCTTTGAAACATAAATTCTATAACAAGGTTTGAGACCTTGTGTTTGTATCTATTTCTCTTTTTGTATACTAGTGGAATTTCATTGTATTGGGTTCTTTCTTAGATCTAAATGGAGTGGAATAGATAAATAAAAAAAAGGCCTTTCTTTCTTCATATAAAAATGGAAGAATATTATGCCATATATCTCACTTGGATAAAACAAATTAGAAGCAATTTTCTCTTATTCTCGTTTGTTCCTTCCTTTAGATAAATACTCGAAAATCCCTTACAATTGCAAAAAATTGCAATGCAATTAGTACTCAAAATACTTCAATTGGTACGCGCAAGAAATAGGCCAATTCGGCAGCTTTTTGTTCAATTTCTCGTGGAGTAAAAAACTTCTCATCAGTACGAGTCAAGGGAATGACCCCCTGGCCCCGGATTTCCATATAAAGGATACGACGAGGATAAAGACCCTCTTTAACCTGAATCCTAATTGATTGGATATCCCGTACAAGGAATCGAAGGAAGATGCGACGTTTTATTCCGGGGAATCCCCAACGAAAAATGCACACTATTCCCTCTTTTCTATCAAATCGGTCATAACCACTGCCTACATTCCACAAAATAGTGCACCACAAATAGGAGCTAATGAATAGGCCCGCGATTCCGTAGAAAGACATCACGACCCCCTGTGGAAAAAAAAGAATTTGTTGAGATGGAAGTACGGATATCATATTCTTACCAAGATAACTGGAAGCCCCAACCGCTAAGAATCCTAATGAACCCAGAAAAAGAATACAGGCCCAGAAAAAATTACCTCTTTTTCGAGAACCTTTTAGAAGTTCAATCCATATGTGTTCTGATCGCCAATTCATATTAGATATACTAAATTAAATCCAGTAGCGGTCAATTGAAATTGAGAGAATAAGCTAAATGATTTTGACTTTACTTTTTTTGATTCTGAAATAACCTTCAGTAGCTAGTACTCCTGTGAAATAATTGGTTAGATACATTGACTTTCTATTCAAAAAGAATTCGTGGATCCACTTAAAAAAAAAACTCGCTATACTCGGCTACGCATATGCATGCATTTATGCTCGTAGCCCATATCTGCATCCATAGATGTTTTTATTTGTGTGTAGAAAGAGCTACATACCCCATCATATTATATTACTTACACAAAAAAATATCTGTATTATGATCCTGGAAATACATTAAGAAAATTGGGCCCCGTCGTTTCTAGACAATCTTATTTTTCTGCACATAAAGAAATAAGGAAGCCATTGCAATTGCTGGAAATACTAAGCCTACTAAAGGCACGAAAATAGAGGGTAAGTTCAAATCTGTCATAGAATATGTGTCTCAATTCAAATTTACTATTTCTATCTATTCGAAATATATCTTAAGATTCTTATGATATAATTAAGTATATCTATTATAAGGAATATTGACTATTGTATTTTTTAGTTTACAAAATCTTTATTTTGTATAGAATACTATTTTTTTTAGAATACTTTAGTATTCTAAAATATATCTATAAAAAAAATGAATGGAATAGATAATAAGAAAATTGCAAAAAAGGGGAACTAATTAAAAATATTTGATTTTTCTTTTCCCATTCTCATCACCTTTCTATCCTTCTAATCGAACTTTAAATTGGATTCAAAAGAAAACTATTGTGAAAATAAAAGAAATACCTCTTTTTAGAATACCCTTTAATTTCACTTTAATTTAATTAATTAAAAAAGTAGAAGTGGAATAGAATACCCGGTTGAAGGGTAATGATCATACGTCTGTAATGCATTGTATGTCCCAGAATAGGTCCCATTCTTCTACCCTTTCCGGGTAGTCGATGGCTATTCACAGCTACTACCTTAACACCAAAGAAGAGTTCGACCCAATGCTTTATTTCTGTCTTAGTGAATCCCGATTCGACATTAGAAGTATATTGATTCTTTCCCAATAAACGAAGACTCTTTTCTGTAAATACTGCGTATTTGATTCCATTATCGTATGATAATACTATATTTGGATTTCTATTTGTTTATTGTATTATACCTTTCTATCTTCTAGATATATAGAATAGAAGAATCTCGATTTGTCAAGTCTCATGATCGTATCATTATCTATTTAAATTCGGCTCAATCTTTTCTAAAAAGATTGAGCCGAATTTAATTGCAATCAATTAGAAAAATAAAGAAGAATTACTGCATTTCGTAACTGATCTTTTTTTCTGCATTTCGTAACTGATCTTTTTTTCTCTTTCTATAGGGTATCCATCGCTTCGAACTCAAATTTGATCTCCTTCCATACTTCACAAGCTGCGGCTAGTTCAGGACTCCATTTGCAAGCTGCTTTGATAATTTCATTACCTTCACGAGCAAGATCGCGCCCTTCGTTACGGGCTTGTACACAGGCTTCTAAAGCCACACGATTAGCTGCTGCACCAGGTGCATTTCCCCAAGGATGTCCTAAAGTTCCTCCACCAAATTGTAATACAGAATCGTCTCCAAAGATTTCGGTCAGAGCTGGCATATGCCAAACATGAATACCCCCTGAAGCCACCGGTATAACACCTGGCATGGATACCCAGTCCTGAGTGAAAAAGATACCGCGAGAACGATCTTTTTCAATAAAATCATCGCGCAATAAATCAACAAAACCTAAAGTTATTTCACGTTCCCCTTCTAACTTACCTACTACTGTACCGGAGTGGATATGATCTCCCCCCGACATACGCAATGCTTTAGCTAATACACGGAAATGTATACCATGATTTTTCTGTCTATCAATAACTGCATGCATTGCTCGGTGAATGTGAAGAAGTAGGCCGTTGTCGCGGCAATAATGAGACAAACTAGTATTTGCGGTGAATCCTCCAGTTAAGTAGTCATGCATTACAATAGGAACCCCTAATTCCCTTGCAAATACAGCTCTCTTAATCATTTCTTCGCATGTACCTGCAGTCGCATTCAAGTAATGCCCCTTGATTTCACCAGTTTCTGCTTGTGCTTTATAAATTGCTTCAGCACAAAAGACAAAACGGTCTCTCCAGCGCATAAATGGTTGTGAGTTTACGTTTTCATCATCTTTGGTAAAATCAAGTCCACCGCGTAGACACTCATAACACGCTCTACCGTAATTTTTTGCGGATAATCCCAATTTTGGTTTAATAGTACATCCCAATAAAGGACGACCATACTTGTTCAACTTATCCCTTTCAACTTGGATACCGTGAGGCGGACCTTGGAAAGTTTTTGAATAACTAGGGGGAATTCGTAGATCCTCCAAACGTAGAGCGCGTAGGGCTTTGAAACCAAACACGTTACCCACAATGGAAGTAAACATGTTAGTAACAGAACCCTCTTCAAATAGGTCTAATGGATAAGCTATATAACAGATATATTGATCCGCCTCCCCAGGAACGGGCTCGATGTGATAGCATCGTCCTTTGTAACGATCAAGACTGGTAAGTCCATCAGTCCAAACGGTTGTCCATGTACCAGTAGAAGATTCCGCAGCTACAGCAGCCCCTGCTTCTTCAGGTGGAACCCCGGGCTGAGGAGTTACTCGGAATGCTGCCAAGATATCAGTATCCTTGGTTTCGTACTCCGGGGTGTAGTAAGTCAATTTATAATCCTTAACACCAGCTTTAAATCCAACACTTGCTTTAGTTTCTGTTTGTGGTGACATAAGTCCCTCCCTACAACTCATGAATTAAGAATTCTCACAACGACAGGGTCTACTCGATATGGATTAGGCGTAAATGAAACCTTTGCAAAAATCTAAAAAAAAAAGATATTCAATTAATATCAATTCATTAAATAAAAAAAGGAGTATGCTTAAGTTAATAAATATGTTTCATTCATATATAATGCGTACACCATGTGTACGTTCTATTCTATAGGAATTATACTATAGGAATTCGATAGGAATTGAGTTGTTGTTATGGTAAGTTAACACGGTTCGTTATTAAACCATGGATTTGGTGAATCAAATCCATCATTATTGTATACTCTTTGATAGATATAGCGCAACCCAAACCAATCCCTAATCCTTATTTTCCAATTTTGAAAGTTCTTAATAGGCCCCTTTGATATTTTGAATCTAAATACCTAAATACTAAGAAAATTCTTTGTTGACAGCAATCTATGCTTCACAGTAGTATATATTTTGTATATCGAAGTCTTAGATAGGAAGGTAGAGTAGGCACAGATCCTTCACAAAAGACAAAATTTATATGAAAAAAAGATTGATTGAACTTTCCAACGGACTCATTCCATAAGTAAACGATTGAATGGGATTCGCTTGGGCAACGAAATCAAGTGCTAGTCCCCTTTTTTAGTGAATTAACTAATTTATTTCCTTTTTAGTTTTGGATTTTTGGATATTTTTTTGATTTGATTTGGCATTATTCAACAAGAAAAAAAGAAAAATTTCGACAAATTCCTTTTTTTGATAATTATGTGATAATTATGAGAAGCAATCCTACTACTTCGCGTCCCGGGGTTTCCACAATTGAAGAAAAAAGCGCAGGGCGTATTGATCAAATTATTGGACCCGTGCTAGATATCACTTTTCCCCCGGGCAAGTTGCCTTATATTTATAACGCTTTGATAGTAAAGAGTCGAGACACTGCCGATAAGCAAATTAATGTGACTTGTGAGGTACAACAATTATTAGGAAATAATCGAGTTAGAGCTGTAGCTATGAGTGCTACAGACGGGTTGATGAGAGGAATGGAAGTGATTGACACAGGAGCTCCTCTCAGTGTTCCAGTCGGTGGAGCTACTCTCGGACGAATTTTTAACGTTCTGGGGGAGCCTATTGACAATTTGGGTCCTGTAGATACTAGTGCAACATTCCCTATTCATAGATCTGCGCCTGCCTTTATCGAGTTAGATACGAAATTATCCATCTTTGAAACAGGTATTAAGGTGGTCGATCTTTTAGCTCCTTATCGACGTGGAGGAAAAATCGGACTATTTGGGGGAGCAGGAGTAGGTAAAACAGTACTCATCATGGAATTAATCAATAACATTGCTAAAGCTCATGGAGGCGTATCCGTATTTGGCGGAGTAGGGGAACGGACTCGTGAAGGAAATGATCTTTATATGGAAATGAAGGAATCCGGAGTAATTAATGAAAAAAATATTGAGGAATCAAAGGTAGCTCTAGTTTATGGCCAAATGAATGAACCACCGGGAGCTCGTATGAGAGTTGGTTTAACAGCCCTAACTATGGCAGAATATTTCCGAGATGTTAATAAGCAAGACGTGCTTTTATTCATCGATAATATCTTTCGTTTTGTTCAAGCAGGATCGGAAGTATCCGCCTTATTAGGAAGAATGCCCTCTGCAGTGGGTTATCAACCTACCCTTAGTACAGAAATGGGTTCTTTGCAAGAAAGAATTGCTTCTACCAAAAAGGGATCTATAACTTCGATCCAAGCAGTTTATGTACCTGCGGACGATTTGACCGACCCTGCCCCTGCCACAACATTTGCACATTTGGACGCTACTACCGTACTTTCCAGAGGATTGGCTTCCAAGGGCATTTATCCCGCAGTAGATCCTTTAGATTCAACCTCAACTATGTTACAGCCTCGGATCGTTGGCAACGAACATTATGAAACTGCGCAAAGAGTTAAGGAAACTTTACAACGTTACAAAGAACTTCAGGACATTATCGCAATTCTTGGGTTGGACGAATTATCGGAGGAGGATCGTTTAACTGTAGCAAGAGCACGAAAAATCGAGCGGTTCTTATCACAACCGTTCTTTGTGGCAGAAGTTTTTACCGGTTCCCCAGGAAAGTATGTTGGTCTTGCAGAAACAATTAGGGGATTTCAACTAATCCTTTCTGGAGAATTAGACGGCCTACCCGAACAGGCTTTTTATTTGGTGGGGAACATCGATGAAGCTAGCACGAAAGCTATAAACTTAGAAGAGGAGAGCAAATTGAAGAAATGAAATTAAATCTTTATGTACTGACTCCTAAACGAATTATTTGGGATTGTGAAGTGAAAGAAATCATTTTATCTACTAATAGTGGCCAAATTGGTGTATTACCAAACCACGCCCCCATTAACACAGCTGTAGATATGGGTCCTTTGAGAATACGCCTCCTCGACGACCAATGGTTAACGGCGGTTCTGTGGAGTGGTTTTGCGCGAATAGTTAATAATGAGATCATCATTTTAGGAAATGATGCAGAACTCGGTAGTGACATTGATCCAGAAGAAGCTCAACAGGCACTGGAAATAGCCGAAGCTAACTTGAGTAGAGCTGAGGGTACGAAAGAATTGGTTGAAGCGAAGCTAGCTCTCAGACGAGCTAGGATACGAGTCGAGGCTGTCAATTGGATTCCCCCATCCAATTGAAGACAATCCAAAGGTTTCGTTGATACAAAGAAAAAGGAAAGAAGGGTAGAAAAAGTTATTAGATAGCGAAGCGAAGTAAGTCCAATGCTATCTAGTAATTTTTCTACCTACCTACTATTGGATTTGAACCAATGACTCCCGCCGTATGAAAGCAATACTCTAACCACTGAGTTAAGTAGGCAATTTATCACCACAAAAGAAGCCCCATTACTTCGATCGATTATAGATCGAATCCTTTTTATAAGCAATACCCCTCCGTTATTGGTATATTTATTTATAGTAAATAGTAAACGGATCCGAGGAATATCCTCTGGCATTAGAGAATATTAATCTTGACAAGAAATTATCTATATGTTAAGATATCTCTGACAAGGGCTATAGCTCAGTTCGGTAGAGCAACTCGCTTACACGTGCGCCAATGCTTTTCAAGGGAACTTTTTATGCAATGAACATAATTGAAATTGAACTTAATTGCAAAATCAATGTCTTACTTCATGGATTCGAAAGAATAGGAGAACAGTAGCCTGACAAACAGTCGGTTCAGTCCGATTCAGGTGCCAATTCAGGTACTTAATCAAAATCAAATAGAACCCCTATTGATTTGCTAGTTGATAAGGTAAATATCCAGCCCACTCAATGCTAGGCGTAATGAGGATAAGGGCCTCCAAAAAACTTCTTTTCGTTCTATGAACTTTAAGGTGTATGAAGTCTCATAGTAAACTCTTGCAGCGGAACGATAGAGACTCCATTTCACTTAGGTTGATTTAATTTAGGCCCGAGGCAGACCTAAGTCAAGGTAATCCTCCTTTGAAACACTTTGGTATTGCTCCTAGATAGATCATAAGAAAAATAATCAATCAGAGCACAGGGAGCCATCTTATTATCTTTCCCTAAAGAAAAACTATGGCGGATTAACTGATCTTTACATCAGTTGATGAAAGAGCCCAATGCAGAAAAATAAAAATGCATGTTGGGTCTTTGAAACAGTTCGAATCATTTCGATAACAATTCGTTTGATCTGTTTTACCGAGAAGGTCTACGGTTCGAATCCGTATAGCCCTAATATATACGTCTTTTTTTTTTTCATTTTAGGATGGATATCTTATGTTTACTTTAGTATAGTTAGTATAGTTTTTTTCCTTATTAGTACAGTACTTGTTTATAAACTCGACGATCGATTGCGCCATAGAATAGAGATAAAAGCATTACCATAGGCTCCATTCATGGAAAATCATAGAGACAGGAAAAGAAAAAAGAATTTTGATCAAATCAATAGAAATAGAAGAAAGGATCCCTTAACTGATTTGACTTCCATCCTCCTTCAAATAGGATATGCTCTAAGTCCCTATACTTTCCTATAATGACTGCAACGATTTTCTCCATTTTGCGAATTCCTATTTTGTTTGAAGTATATTACTATATATACATTATCTAAATATATACATTATCTAAATATACATTATCTAAATCGATCCATTCCACTTTAAATAAAAAAAAAATCGAAAGAAAAAAAGGGAGTGGGGATTCCATTGGATTAATCCTTAAGGAGAGACATGTTACAAAAGAAACACAGGCTAAAGTAAGCTGCTTTTTGCCTTTGGTTTGAGCAAAACGGATTCTTGTTTCACCGAGGAAAAGAGAGAAGTTCTGGATACTTTCCTATAATGACTGCAACGATTTTCTCCATTTTGCGAATTCCTATTTTGTTTGAAGTATATTACTATATATACATTATCTAAATATATACATTATCTAAATATACATTATCTAAATCGATCCATTCCACTTTAAATAAAAAAAAAATCGAAAGAAAAAAAGGGAGTGGGGATTCCATTGGATTAATCCTTAAGGAGAGACATGTTACAAAAGAAACACAGGCTAAAGTAAGCTGCTTTTTGCCTTTGGTTTGAGCAAAACGGATTCTTGTTTCACCGAGGAAAAGAGAGAAGTTCTGGATAAATTGATAATGTCATGTCAACTTGAATTGACTAATTCAGTTCTGCCTATTCCATATTAATGGGAGTACATTTATGTTTCTGCTTCACGAATATGATATTTTTTGGACATTTCTAATAATAGCAAGCCTTATACCTATTTTGGTATTTTGGATTTCAGGACTTTTAGCCCCTATTAATGAAGGACCAGAGAAGCTTTCTAGTTATGAATCGGGTATAGAACCCATGGGGGGGGCTTGGTTACAATTCCGAATACGCTATTACATGTTTGCGCTAGTTTTTGTTGTTTTTGATGTGGAAACGGTCTTTCTCTATCCTTGGGCAATGAGTTTCGACGTATTGGGTGTATCCGTTTTTATCGAAGCTTTCATTTTTGTGCTTATCCTAGTTCTTGGTTTAGTTTATGCATGGCGAAAAGGAGCCTTGGAATGGTCTTAACTGAATATTCAGACNAAAAAAAAAAAAAAGAAGGAAAAGATTCCATTGAGACAATTATGGGTTTGGTTGAGTTTCCATTACTCGACCAAACAAGTTCCAATTCCGTTATTTCAACTACACCAAACGATCTTTCAAATTGGTCAAGACTCTCCAGTTTATGGCCCCTTCTATATGGTACCAGTTGTTGTTTCATTGAATTTGCTTCATTAATAGGCTCACGATTCGACTTTGATCGTTATGGATTGGTACCAAGATCAAGTCCTAGGCAAGCGGATCTCATTTTAACAGCTGGTACGGTAACAATGAAAATGGCTCCATCTTTAGTGCGATTATATGAGCAAATGCCTGAACCGAAATACGTCATTGCTATGGGAGCCTGTACTATTACAGGGGGAATGTTCAGTACGGATTCCTATAGTACTGTTCGAGGAGTTGATAAGTTAATTCCTGTGGATGTCTACCTGCCGGGTTGCCCGCCTAAACCAGAGGCTGTTATAGACGCCCTAACAAAACTTCGTAAGAAGATATCGCGAGAAATAGTTGAGGATCGAACTCTATGTAAAAGTAAAAAGAAAAATCGATCTTTTACTACCCGTCACAAGCTTTATGTTCGGCGCAGTACTCACACTGGAACTTACGAACAAGAATTGCTCTATCAATCACCATCTACTTTAGATATATCTTCTGAAACTTTTTTCAAATCCAAAAGTCCAATATCTTCCTCCAAATTAGTGAATTAGGAGGGGTTCTTTTATGCAGAAAAAGAAAGAGCAGTGCAATCTTTCAAACTTGCATTTGAAATATCAAATATTTATACAAAGGGGGAGAGATCAAGACAATGCAGCAGGGTTGGTTATCTAATTGGCTAGTCAAACATGAGGTGGTTCATAGATCTTTGGGCTTCGATCACCGGGGAATAGAGACTTTACAAATAAAAGCGGGGGATTGGGATTCCATTGCTGTCATTTTATATGTATATGGTTACAATTATTTACGTTCCCAATGTGCTTATGACGTAGCACCTGGTGGATCTTTAGCTAGCGTGTATCATCTTACGAGAATACAGTATGGTATAGATAACCCAGAAGAAGTATGCATAAAAGTCTTTGCCCAAAAAGATAATCCTAGAATCCCATCTGTCTTCTGGGTTTGGAGAAGTGCCGATTTTCAAGAACGCGAATCTTATGATATGGTGGGAATTTCTTATGATAATCATCCACGTCTTAAACGTATCTTAATGCCTGAAAGTTGGATAGGCTGGCCCTTACGTAAGGACTATATAACCCCCAATTTCTATGAAATACAAGATGCTCATTGAATGATAATAAATTCATGTTCACTTATACAACACAACTCTAGATTTTATTCAAGTCAAGGAATATTTTTAGGTTCTGTTCCTAGACGAAACGAAATACTTATTATATTCTAATTAATTCCTATTATATTATACAAAAAGATACAGATAGACTGAACAAAAAAAAAGGGCTTCATTTCGATTTTCCAATTTTGAAAATCACATATTCGTTTCCTTCGTATGAACAGAAAAATACAATGACTTAAAGAAGTTCCTACCACGAACTTTGTACCGCGCGGTTTACTTAGAACAACTAGGAAAGTGGGATAAGCAAGAATCAAAAAAATTCTTCAGAATAGCGGCATACAAAATTAATAAGAAATGAAAAAATGAAGAAAAGGGCACCTAATCTCCCCTTTTTCTATAACATAAAAAAAAGAACCATAAATTTTAATCCTTTACTAAAAAGAACCATAAATTTTAATCCTTTTCTAAAAAGAAGTGTTTATAGATTTATCTACTTACTCTATACTATCTAGATTATTAATGAATATGTACCTCAATCCATCTAAAGATATTTGTATCAATATCTATTCGGTAGATCCTTTTTTTTTTCTGTGCCAGGAACCAGATTTGAACTGGTGACACGAGGATTTTCAGTCCTCTGCTCTACCAACTGAGCTATCCTGACCCTTTCTTGTGCATCATCCTAGTAGAGTATTTGCATCTATGTCAATTAACGGGACTAAAAAATCAATAAAGTATTCCATTCCAAATTTGGAATGGAGCGGGGGGGGGGTAGTCCTATCAAATAAAAAAGAAATATTCTATTTAATGAATAGCATAAGATTCATTCCATTCCAAATTTGGAATGGAGCGGGGGGGGGGTAGTCCTATCAAATAAAAAAGAAATATTCTATTTAATGAATAGCATAAGATTCATTGAGTTCTCATCGCACTCCTTTGTGAAAGAAAGAGTCGAATGAGAAAGCTAATGAATCTTAAACCCATTGATAAAAGAAAAAAAGGATAACTACTATGGTCAGGGAATAAAAGAGGGTTTGGGTGGGGATAGAGGGACTTGAACCCTCACGACTTATAAAGTCGACGGATTTTCCTTTTACTAGAAATTTCATTGTTGTCAGTATTGACATGTAGAATGGGACTCTCTCTTTATCCTCGTTCGATTAATCCACTTTTGATCTCAAAACAATGAATTGAAGGATTTGATTACTCAATATTCGATTGGAATGGATTCACAATAATTCTAAAAAAATTCAGAATTTTCTATTTCATAATCATTCCTAATTTCATTCTAGAAAAAAATATAAAATAAAGAACCTATATTATGATAGGGGTTCTGTGATTAATCGTTTACTATGTCAGTATCTATACGTGTGTATTAAATGTATAAAGCCTCCATTGAGTCTCTGCACCTATCCTTTTCCTTTGGGTTCCAGTTTTAGAACCACTTGTTTTTTCAAAAAAGGGATTTGGCTCAGGATTGCCCATTTTTCATTCCAGGGTTTCTCTGAATTTGGAAGTTATCACTTAGCAGGTTTCCATACCAAGGCTCAATACAATCAAGTCCGTAGCGTCTACCGATTTCGCCATATCCCCATTTTCCTTTTCTTTGAAACCAGGATTCCTTGTATAATTTCATCCATCTCTTAGTTTTTTTGAATCATTAAATTCATTATTCGACGTAGTCTAGCAGCTCATCTCTATTTGAGAGACCCCGCTCGCTTATTGCAATTCAGAATTGAATTGATTCTATCGTTGATATATTTGCAATTCAATTGGAATGAATATATCCAAAAGTTTTTATCTCTCCCGCCTCCCTCCTTCCTTTTTTAGAGTATTCAAAATCATACTATAAGGCTTGATATTCATTCTTTTTTTTTCTAATCTGAATTATAAATTTCATTTGCTATGATTCTATCTTCTCCTTAGTGAACTATTTATCCTTAAATTATTAACAAATAAAAAAAACATCTCAAAAATGTATATAATGATCGAATGAAAATGCCAATCTCTTGGCATTGGCATTTTCTCTTTATTATATTATTCATATATATTCTTCTTTTATATGCATTAGATTATTCGTCCGAGCCATAGCAAATTGCGAATTAGATTATTCATATATATTCTTCTTTTATATGCATTAGATTATTCGTCCGAGCCATAGCAAATTGCGAATTAGAGAAATAAAAAGAAAGTTCAATAAATTCTAGAATCCTATTTAAGAATATCATTTAGTTAAGCATATCAAGCTAACTTTATCTTTATGAAATTCTAGTATTTTTTTTACTAATTTATTCTTTACTAATTCTAAGTAGAACTTCCAATTTCGAACTAGTTAATAACTAAGATTTATAATTAAGATCTGAGATTTTAAGGATTCCCTATATATATTTCTATTTGTTACACTACTTCTGTTATGTAAGCCCACTTAGCTCAGAGGTTAGAGCATCGCATTTGTAATGCGAGGGTCATCGGTTCAAATCCGATAGTCGGCTTTTATCGATGTTCCATGAACAAGAATTTCTCTTTTTCTCTAAATTCAGTGGGGAATCGAGGGTCTATTATATCGTTCTATCTTACAATTTTGCTAGATACAAAACATAAAAATAAATAATATATATACAAAAAATACGGATGTTGATGAAATTCCATTTTTTGTGGTACTTTTAGTAGATTTTACTCTGTTTATCCTTTAGTTTAATTCAGTTTGAATTTCGATGTATTCCGTAATGTAAATAGAATGAAATTTATTGTGTAAAATGAAATTTCACTAAAATAAAAAAGGAGTCTTCATGTCCCGTTATCGAGGGCCTCGTTTAAAAAAAATACGCCGTCTGGGAGCTTTACCAGGACTCACTAGAAAAACGCCTAAATCCGGAAGTAATCAGAAAAAGAAATTCAATTCTGGGAAAAAAGAGCAATATCGTATTCGTCTTCAAGAAAAACAGAAATTGCGTTTTCATTATGGTCTGACAGAACGCCAATTACTTAGATATGTACATATCGCTGGAAAAGCAAAAAGATCCACAGGTCAGGTTTTACTACAATTACTTGAAATGCGTTTGGATAATATCCTTTTTCGATTGGGTATGGCTTCAACCATTCCTGGGGCCCGGCAATTAGTTAACCATAGACATATTTTAGTTAATGGTCGTATAGTTGATATACCAAGTTTTCGTTGCAAACCCCGAGATATTATTACTACGAAGGATAACCAACGATCAAAACGTCTGGTTCAAAATTCTATTGCTTCATCCGATCCGGGCAAATTGCCAAAGCATTTGACGGTTGACACATTGCAATATAAAGGACTAGTAAAAAAAATTCTAGATAGGAAGTGGGTCGGTCTCAAAGTAAATGAGTTGTTAGTTGTAGAATATTACTCTCGCCAGACTTGAACTTAACGAAAAAAGGAAAGGTTCATAGAATTTTTTTCCCCTTCCCCTTTCCCCGAACTAAATCGACCTAAGGCTCTTAATTCGTATTTTCCCGTTCACCTAGCGGAAATAGATTAACCCTAGGATCCTTTTTTATTTTTTGTTATTTCCTCGATTTTACATACCACAGTAATTTGCTATAGAGAATTTCTATTAATTTTCTTTATTGTTGGAATAAATTGTTATTTAATTTGATACATTGTGATCGCTAACATTGATGAATTAAGAGAAACGGAAAGAGAGGGATTCGAACCCTCGGTAAACAAAAGTCTACATAGCAGTTCCAATGCTACGCCTTGAACCGCTCGGCCATCTCTCCTCCATAATCTTATTATGGGAAATAAACTGAGTGAATAGCGAGTTTTCGTATTCCTGCAGTACAGGTACAGCCCCAACGGCTGGGGGATTCCATGGCTCTATGGGAAAAATTCCTTTTCATCTAAGTGGAAGGATCCGGTATTTTTTTTTTACTAGGAATTCCGCTCCCTCAAAAAGTTTTTCTTTGGGGAAAACCAAAATAAAAAGAGAATGGAAGAATTCTTCTTATTCCATAAGAAAATAAAGGAACTCTAGAATTCTATTTGCATAAGGTACGTTACGCCATACAATCTAAATAAAAAAAGGGTATGGGGCAATTAATGACTTTGAAAACGCAAAATAGCTGATGAGAGAAGTTGTTGTTTAGAAATAGGAAAGTGGAATGAAATCTAGTCTTAGTCAAATATTTCATATCTCTTCTTGTCCAAACAGAAGGAAAAGAAGACAATTTGAGCTGAGCGGAAAATCCATACCTCTCTTATCCATTTAGAGCATATGGATCGATTTATAAGAATCGAATGTTTTGTTTTTATGTTATTTTGCGATAGAATGAAAAGAATTCTATATAGAATGGGTTGGGAATTATGCCTAGATCCCGTATAAATGGAAATTTCATTGATAAGACCTCCTCGATTGTAGCCAATATTTTATTGCAAATAATTCCGACAACCTCCGGGGAAAAAAGGGCATTTACTTATTATAGAGATGGTGCGATTTGACTCATTTTTTTTAGCCCTACCTACATCTCATTCTTACGAGAAAGAGACGGGGTTCGCATAGAGAGAACAAAATTAGTAAAGGAAACCCACGCTTGGGGAAGGTGAGGTGAACTAACAATTCCTTCTGTCGTGTATCCTCGATTGATGCGGCCTCAGATGCTTCAATTGTAGATTTTAGTATTGAGCGAAAGGTTACACCTACAGGATAGGTTCTGTATTACAGGCCAATCCGACTCTACTAGTACCAATAGGTAGCATAGGGGAGAAAAGCACTACACCTCGAAATAGGAATCAACAAGAGAAAAACTTTGTTAGAAATTAGCCCTTTCCTGATTGGTATCAGGGTTGGGAAGAATGGTTAGGATAACAAACAACCATCAGGTTTGTACTTTGGATACCCTTATAACCATCAAAGGTCGTTGAAGTGGCTAATTCCTCTAAATAGGAGGCGTTGAGAACAAAGAAATTCTTGGAGCTATCATTTTCCTCTAGCATTAATAGAATTCATTGGTGTTAAGAAAAACCTCTTGGGGGAAGGTTGGCTAGAGATTTCTTGGAAAAATACCAGCCCCCTTCGGTCCATAATGAGATGGAACTAATTCTATTTTTATTCTATAGATTTTTCGCTTAGTACTATGTACAGAAGGGAGAAGCCGTATGAGATGAAAACCTCATGTACGGTTTTGGAACGGAGATTTTTTGAATTGAATAGAATGAACGACCGTAACGGATGTTGGCTCAATCCGAAGGAAATTATGCGGAAGCTTTGCAGAATTATTATGAAGCTACGCGACTAGAAATTGATCCCTATGATCGAAGTTATATACTATATAACATAGGCCTTATACACACAAGCAATGGAGAGCATACAAAGGCTTTGGAATATTATTTCCGGGCGCTAGAACGAAACCCCTTCTTACCGCAAGCTTTTAATAATATGGCCGTGATCTGTCATTACGTGCGACTATCTCCACTATAGAAAGAAGAAAAAAGAAGGGACAAAATTTTCTAGTAAATACTAGAAAAAAGGGCTTTCTACATAGGGATCGTCAAAACAACGATTTTACCCCTATCAGCTGTAGGAAGGAAAGACACTTCACGAGAATCAAAATAGGAAGAAAGTAGAGCCTATACTACTGTTCTATGGATAAAGCTGAAATTGATAGAGAAAACACCGTAAAGATCAATTAGTGAGCGACTGGGTCGATACAACTAAAAAAAAAACTGCTTTATTATACCACAATATGGGACAAAATTTAGGAATCGGCTTATGTAATAAAGCCGATCCACTAAGGGATTAAGCAGCGGTGTAGTATCAGATCCCAAAGATAGTAAGTTCTTTTTTCTTTCTTATGGGAAAAAGTCTTTTTCGAGGATTCTATAGAAATTTCATATATGAAAGAAACGAAACCGAGATAGTTACCTTTCAGAAAATTGGAACGAAGGATATAGGTCTATCTATGCTTCATTCTTCTGAAGGTGGGAGAAAAGATCAAACTGATTATTGATCAAAATTAGGGTTTGAAACTTAGGTAATTAACTTCTTCTGCTTAACCCAAGAAGAAATTGGATTGATTTTTGAGAAATCGAATTCAGTTAATATAGGGGAAATTCAGATAGCAATTTCTGAGCCGTATGAGGTAGGAAACTCTCAAGTACGGTTCTAGGGGAAGGAACTGCCTATTCCGACCGAGGAGAACAGGCCATTCTACAGGGCGATTCGGAAATTGCGGAAGCTTGGTTTGATCAAGCTGCTGAGTATTGGAAACAAGCTATAGCGCTTACTCCGGGAAATTATATTGAAGCACAGAACTGGTTGAAGATTACGAAGCGCTTTGAATTTGAATAAAACAACTCTCCATTTCCATAAAATGGGTGGTTTGGTAAGAAGATCAAATCAAGAATTTCATTATATCCCTTTCTTCTACCTTCGATTTTGGATCATATTTCATAAGGATAAATAATAGGGATAGGCTCTGGAACAGAAGTAATAAAGCACATAAAAGGTGGCAATCTAAATATTCCTACCTAATATATCAGGACGGTCTTATTAATAATTCTAATGAGTTATCTTGGAATTTGGAATCGCATAAAAAAATCTATATTATGCTCACTCGAGGAAAGTAGATGTGGATAGGGGCTTATACCCTCAAAAAAAATACACTAGCTTCTTAAATTAAAACGTAAAAAAAAGATTTTTTTTATTACGTCGGGAAATAATTTTCCAGAAGAACCAATGTCCGTTAGGCACCTAATCCTTATGTCATAATAGATCCGAACACTTGCCTCGGATTGACTTCAATATATAATTGCTCCAGTAAATAACTAAAAAAAAAAAAAATAGAAGGACGGTAGATAGTAAAGAAAAGGACTAATCATAATATCTATCTTTCAAAGATTCAATAAAAAGACAGTTGGCGGGTCTCTTTGTATGTCTTGTCCGGAAAGAGGAGGACTTAATGATTATTCGTTCGCCGGAACCAGAAGTTAAAATTGTTGTGGATAGGGATCCTGTAAAAACATCTTTTGAGGAATGGGCCAGACCCGGGCATTTCTCAAGAACAATAGCTAAGGGTCCCGATACTACCACTTGGATCTGGAACCTACATGCTGATGCTCACGATTTCGATAGTCATACCGGTGATTTGGAGGAGATCTCCCGAAAAGTCTTTAGTGCTCATTTCGGTCAACTCTCCATTATCTTTCTTTGGTTGAGTGGGATGTACTTCCACGGTGCCCGTTTTTCCAATTATGAAGCATGGCTAAGCGATCCTACTCACATTGGACCCAGTGCTCAGGTGGTTTGGCCAATAGTAGGGCAAGAAATTTTGAATGGTGATGTAGGCGGGGGTTTCCGAGGAATCCAAATAACCTCTGGGTTTTTTCAGATTTGGCGAGCATCCGGAATAACTAGTGAATTACAACTCTATTGTACCGCAATCGGTGCATTGATTTTTGCATCGTTAATGCTTTTTGCTGGTTGGTTCCATTATCACAAAGCTGCTCCCAAATTGGCCTGGTTCCAAGATGTAGAATCCATGTTGAATCACCACTTAGCGGGATTATTAGGACTTGGGTCTCTTTCTTGGGCGGGACACCAAATCCATGTATCTTTACCGATTAACCAATTTCTCGACGCTGGGGTTGATCCTAAAGAGATACCACTTCCTCATGAATTTATCTTGAATCGCGACCTTTTGGCTCAACTTTATCCTAGTTTTGCCGAAGGAGCAACTCCCTTTTTCACCTTGAATTGGTCCAAATATGCAGAATTTCTTAGTTTTCGCGGAGGACTAGATCCAATAACCGGTGGTCTATGGTTGAGTGATATTGCACACCATCATTTAGCTATTGCTATTCTTTTCCTGATCGCTGGTCATATGTATAGGACCAACTGGGGTATTGGTCATGGACTTAAAGATATTTTGGAGGCTCATAAGGGCCCCTTTACAGGACAAGGCCATAAGGGTCTCTATGAAATCCTAACAACGTCATGGCATGCTCAATTATCTCTTAACCTAGCTATGCTAGGCTCTACAACTATTGTTGTAGCTCATCATATGTACTCTATGCCCCCCTATCCATACCTAGCTACCGACTATGGTACACAACTTTCCTTGTTCACACACCACATGTGG